TTAAAATTTCCCAATTAACAATTCTTCTAGTTACTTCGTTCTCTATTTCTATTTGAAAGAATCCTTAGGAAAAGGGTTTTGTTTCGTTTCGACCGAGGTAAAACAAGAGTCGATGTCTATAATAAACCAAAGTCATCGTTTAATACTTAATTTTGCTTCAATTTCGACTATATAAAACAAGGAAAACGTTGAAGATTTAGTTACGATTAGAAATAAACTTTTCTGTCTTTTTCCATAGATCCTTTACTTATACTTATTCAATTGAAAGGATTGATCTAATTAAAATAAAAAAAAATTATGTTTCGAAATTTAATAATCCAATTTTTCAATTTATAATTGACTGTTGGATACAAATCACGAGAATGTATATTCTTCCTCGAATTTTTCATTGAGAAGGTAAAGGATTAAATCGTTTTAAGAAATAAAGTTTTTCATCCGAATATCAGCCAAGGGATCCCTTAACTATTCGTTTCAATTACTAGAACGAATCACACTTTTACCACTAAACTATACCCGCTACGATACAATTATCGTATATAATGAACTTTTTGTCGAGTAAGACAATGGAAAATTTTTAATATATTTTCTTATTTTCATTTAATTAATTTGATATTTCAATTGCTATTTTATTTAATTAGTTATTTTAATTAGTTATTAAGTTAACTATTTATTTCTATTTCAATTGCTATATTTCAATTTGAAATTATTATTTATATAATTATATAAATAATAATTTCAAAATTAATAAAAAATAGAAAAAAATAATAGAAATTCTAAAAATATATAATTAAATAAATTCAAATTAATATAAATTAAATATAGATAAATTAAATATAGAATATATTTTTAGAATAGAAAAATAAACAATAATAGAAAAATAGCCAATTTCGAATTATATAGAATTCGAAATATATATTTAATAAATATAGAATAAATAGAGAATTTGAGAGAATTCGAATTTCTATTATTATATAATTAAATAAGAAAAAAAGTAATTACGAAATATAAGTAATAAAGAGAGAGGCAAAGCCTTTTTTTTCAAGCCTTACTTGTTGTATAATGTAACTACTTGCTATGTAATGGAACATAATAATTATCCTTATAATTATCCTTTTTTAATCGGGAGAGATGGCTGAGTGGACTAAAGCGTCGGATTGCTAATCCGTTGTACGAGTTATTCGTACCGAGGGTTCGAATCCCTCTCTTTCCGGTTCCAGTGATGACTTGAATTTTTTTTATCTTTTCTTTCAAATTTCGAAAATCTTTTTGCTTTATTTCTTATTTCAATGTTCTATATTTATTTTCTATTTAATTTCTATTTAAACTATTTAATTTAAACTATTTAAATAAATTCAAAAATGAATAATTTGAATATTTCATTTATTACTAGTTATTTCTAATTTCGAATTTTTCTTTTTATTGAATATTTCATTTCTATTTAATATTTCTAGTTAAAAATTGAAATTTCAAATTTCTTTATTTATATTAATATTTCTATGGCAAATTCTATTTAAAATATTAATTTAAAACAAAAATATAGATTCAAATCGAGATCTAGAATAGATAAAGACTGGGTAAAAAGAAATAACATACTAAAAACATTTTAAAATCAAGAAAACCCTTAGAATTTTTATTCTATTCTTCACGTCCAGGATTACGCCCAGGATCATTAGATAAAAACCCAAAGATGAAGAGAGAAACAAAGAATATAACTACTGTGTAAACAAAGAGTTTAAGAGTAAGCATTAGAAAATCTCCACGATCTTTTTTGGTTTGGAAAAAAAAAATAGATTCTCTATTTTTATACCACATTTTCTATTTTAACACCAAGAAATGAAGTGATTTCTAGAAATATAAATTAATTTTTCGAAATTCATTTGGAATAAGAGTCGAGTCTTTCTTATAATTTTTTTTCATAACTACAATTAGGGCGCTAATAGAATCTGGAATGAAAAAAAAGTTAAGAATGATAAAAATGGGGGTGATCCAAAATTCTCGCATTTATACAATAACTTTAATGTTTGGATTAAGAGCTTAGAGTATAAGACTTATCTGATCTTCTCAATTACTATAATTTTTTTCTCGAATAAATCATGAATTTTTTTAGGATAGTATTAAAATCTCATCGAAAACTTACAGCAGCTTGCCAAACAAAGGCTAATAGAAAAAAGAGTAAAGGGATTACTGGCATAACATCTACGATTGGATTCAAAAAAGCGTAGGCTTCAGGCAATTTTGTGAAGAAAAAATTGCTTGAATAAAGGGCAGAATTAAGACAGATACAAATTAAACTAAAACTATTAAGCATAACAAACATTTTGTTCTTGAAGATAATTGTATTTTGATTGATGACTAAGTTATTAATATGTTATTGATATAAAAATGAATCAAAAAAAAATAAGGTAGACGAAGAACCCTTCTTTATTTTTATTAAATTTATTGTGTTATTAAACTCACCCAATCAAAAATCCTTCAATTCTCAATTCTCAAATCAAAAAAGAATAGAGGAAATCATATTTTTATACAATATCTTAGTTGAATTATCTATTATGAGCAATCAATTCAGTTGAATTCTATATCTACACATATGAAAATCCGAACAAGACAGTAATATATTTCCTAGATATTTAGATGGGAATTGACGAAGAACCACTATTAATATTAGTTTTTATTAGTGTTAAATAGAAATATAAATGGGGCGTAGCCAAGTGGTAAGGCAACGGGTTTTGGTCCCGCTATTCGGAGGTTCGAATCCTTCCGTCCCAGATATTCTCTATAATCTATCAAATAAATCTATATAATCTATCAAAAAAAAAAAAAAAAATTAATAATAAATAAAAAGAAATTTTAATTTAAAATTTAATATTAATTAAAATAATTAATATTAAAAAAGAATTAATAATTAATAAATAATAATAAATAATATTAAGAATATTAATATAATAGTTATATATATAATATAGCATATAATTGGATATAGCATATAATTGGAATTTTATTGAATAATATTATATTCTATATATGTTTAATATTTAGAATATTATATAGCATAATATAGCTATAATATATATAGGAATAGGAAAGGAATGAAAGTGCTCCTAACTCGACATCATTTGTTTTGTTATATTTATACACTCGAAATCTCACTTTTTGTTGGGGTATAGTGTAAATCGAAATAGAAAGGATCCAATTCGAGCAAGTTTCAAATCCAAGAATAAAGTTTTTTAGAATTGACAAAATTTTTTTGATTCAAAAGTTCAAAAAGAAAGTATATGATGCAAGAATCAACCATTAATCTGATTCTTTTTTTGATAGAAAGAAATCACAAAAACTGATATGTTGCATCCAGTTTGAAAGGATTAAAGACCACTGAAGTAATGTCTAAACCCAACGATTCACGGGAAAAATAAAGGATCCTGGACCGGGGAAATATCGTTTTCAATTGTCTCAACAATTTGATCAGAATGAAGAATCAAAATAGATTCTAAAAGAAACAAAAAGAAAGGCGATTAGAGATCACTCAATCAATGAAATGCTTAAAGGATTTTCTTTGACCTATTTAAAAGTTCTCCAACTTGAGTTAAGAAAGTACAGATGATTTTTTTTTTTTTAGAAAGATTCAAATCATAGTTTAATTGATTTGATCATTTTAATGATTTTTCTCGAGCCTAGGAGGAGAAAACTTCTTATACGTTTCCGCGGGGGGTTCTACCTCTATCCCAATGATCCGTTTATCGAATCCTTGCAATTGATTTGATGTTCAATGCCGAAAAGAAGGAATAGATCTTTGGAAAAGTGGGTTTGTATCATTCGATAAAAAAAAACCTATTTGAATGCTCCAGGTATTCTATATTTCCTTATAATTTCCTTATAAAATATATCTATCTATTTTATATCTAAATATTGTAATATATTCTATATATTTTTTTATTTATTTCTATTTTTATTTGTATATTATTTTTCTATCTTTGTATAGTATTTTTTTTATTATTAAATTTTCGATTTCTATTTAAATTTAATTTGAATTTTAGTAATTTATTTAGTTTTAGTATTTGATTTTTATTGAATTTCTTTTTATTAAATTTTATTGAAATTCAATTTCAATTAATTCTTTTGTTTTCTTCAGTGTATATTTATTTATGAACTCAAGATATTCACATTGATATTGACAAGAATGTATCAAATAAATATAATCCCATCTGAGGTAATGGGATTTTATCTGTCGATCTATTTATACCTGTTCTATCCATTAATTTGAATTGTTTCTTCATTCAAGCGATGGGTTTATTGGATTTGTTGTGATATAAAAGTTTTTTTTGATTGAAAATATATAGAAATTTAATGTTCTAATGAGAATTCACATTTATTTATCAAATTAGATTTATTATATATATTTTATTCTATTTCTATATATTAGAATAGAATATATTTATATAAAATAAAATATATAAGTATAATTATATAAGTAGAATATATATAAATAAAAAATATATAAGTAAAAAAATCTTTAAATAAAAAAAAGAAAAAATATATACAATGTATACCTATATAGATACAATGTATACCTATATAGGTAGAATAGGTATTCTAAGTGAATCTTAGTAGAATACTAAATAGAATATTCATTAAGTAGATAATATAACTAAAACTAAGAAATGGAAATAATAACTAAAAGTAAGAATAAATAGGGTAATCTAAAAAATTTTTATGTTATCTATATTTTTTAATCTTTTTGTCTCTTCAGGATTTATTCGAAATTCTTAATATTTTATTTCTTTTAATTTCTTGTTTTAATTTTTTGCTAGTTTAATGTTTTGATTGTGTCGTGTGATTAAATCGCTTGATTTTTTTTTTTAATTTATATTTTCTATTTATTTTTATTTAGTTTGATTCCGATTGTATGGACATAATCGAATTTTTTTGGAGGGGTTGCTAACTCAATGGTAGAGTACTCGGCTTTTAAGTGCGGCTAACATCTTTTATACATTTGTATGAAGAAA